AAATAGATGAAACGGAAGAGATCCGAGTGAATGGAAAGGAAAAAACAAAGGGGGAATTCCACTTTCACTTTAAAGAGACATGCTATAAAGATAGCCCAGTTTACGAAGATTCTTATCTTGATACCTATCAAGATAATTGGGAATTGGGAAGACTTAAAGAAGAGAAAAATGAAAAGACTTATTTCTGGTTTGAAAAACCTCTTGTGACTTTTCTTTTCGATTATAAACGATGGAATTGTCCATTGCGATATATAAAAAATGATCGGTTTGAAAATGCTGTACGAAATGAAATGTCACAATATTTTTTTTATACATGTCCAAGTAATGGGAAACAAAAAATATCTTTTACATATCCACCTAGTTTATCGACTTTTTCGGAAATGATAGAACGAAAAATGTCTTTGTACACGACAAAAAAATTATCCCATGGAGACCTGTATAATTATTGGGTTTATACCAATGAACAAAAAAAATAMWAAAAATATTGATACATAAAAAAAATATAAAAATAAATAAGACGAGATTCGTCCCCCCCCCATATATCTGATCCCTTCACCTATAAGTGAACTTGTAAGGCCAACTCCATTTGTAATTCCATCAATTATATGTCTATCAAAAAACTGAGTTAGCTTGGTTATTCCTCTTATACCCATGACTAAAACTCTAGTATAAAAAATATCTATGTAACCACGATTATATGACCAATTGTATATAACACTTTTTATTTGGTCCAATATAATTCTCTTAGGGCTCCCTTTTACAAATGAATTGATTAAGTCCAAATTCTGGAAAAATGAATAAACAGACCCATATAAAATATATGCTATGAATAATCCGAAAATGGCTATACTTACTGAAAAAATGGAATTTGTAAAAAATTCATACCAATTCACAGAATAATTCGAATTTGGATGGAAAAGATTTTGGGATGGGGTTAACCATTTCGATAATATATCAAAATCCATTACTCCTTGATCAAAAGAAATTCCTATTGATCCAACGAACAAAGTAAATAGTACCAATACAAGCAGAGTAAATAGCATAGTATTGTCTGATTCGTGAGGATACATGGAAGTATATTTATTTCCAAAGTAAGTACTAAAGTATCGTATCTTATCATTATCAATAATTTTATATGTATCTTTTGAAAAAAAGTAGACCTTACTATTCATTGTTGATAAAAGTAAATTTTTATTGACTGTTTTTGGTGCTTCTTTTCCCCATAGAGATATTGAATATAATGAGTTATTTTTAGTGCTACTGTGATTTTGAAAATAAACGCGTAAATACCCATCAAAGGTAAGTAAATATACCCGAAACATATAAAATGCGGTTAATCCTATTGTGAAAAAAGGTATTATTGCAAAAATTGGTGAATATAACCAACTATCATTAAGAATTTCGTCTTTGGACCAAAAACAAGCAAGAGGTGGAATACCACAAAGAGAAAGTGTACCTAATAGAAAAGTAGTTTTTGTAATTGGAACATATCTTGTTAAACCACCCATAAGAACCATATTTTGACTTTTTTCTGGTGAATATCCAACAATAGGTTCCATTGAATGAATAATAGATCCAGATCCTAAAAACAATAAAGCTTTAGAATAGGCATGAGTGATCAAATGGAATAAAGCCGCTCGATAAGAACCTATACCTAGAGCTAACATAATATAACCTAATTGAGACATTGTAGAATAAGCTAAACTTCTTTTAATGTCTCTTTGAGCAAGAGAAAAAGTAGCTCCTAATAGTATTGTTATTACACCTATTAAAGAAATAAAATTCATTATATAAGGTATATCTATGAAAAGAGGAATAAGCCGAGCTACAAGAAAAATTCCTGCTGCTACCATAGTAGCAGCGTGTATAAGGGCCGAGATAGGAGTAGGTCCTTCCATGGCATCAGGTAACCATACGTGGAGGGGGAATTGTGCAGATTTAGCAACTGCACCGACAAATAATAAAGAGGCACACAAAGTAGCAAATAAGGAACTGACCCCATTATTATGGATCAAGTTATTAGCTATTTCGAACAAATCCCGAAATTCCAAACTACCTGTTATCCAATAAAGACCTAAGATTCCTAATAATAAACCAAAATCTCCTACACGATTAGTTACAAAAGCTTTTTGACAAGCACTTGCGGCAATCGGTCGTGTGAACCAAAACCCTATTAATAAATATGAACACATTCCCACTAGTTCCCAAAAAATATGAATTTGTATCAAATTAGAACTAGTAACTAATCCCAACATGGAAGTATTGGAAAAACTCATATAAGCAAAAAATCTCAAATATCCTTGGTCGTGAGACATATAATTGTCACTATAAATAAGAATCATGACTCCAACAGTAGTAATTAGTATTGACATAATAGAAGTAAGTGGATCGATCAAATATCCAAACTCTAAGGAAAAATCAATATTTATGGTCCAAGACCATAGATATTGATAAATAAAACTTCCATTTATTTGTTGAATAGACAGATTGGCCGAAAACCCCATAGCTATACTTAACAGAAAAATACTAGGAAAAGCCCATATACGACGAATATTTTTTGTTGCTGTCGGAATAAATATAAGTCCAAATCCTATTGACATAGTAACTGTAAGTGGAAGAAAAGGTATTATCCATGCATATTGATATGTATGTTCCATAAGAAAACAAACAAATTGAATTTTTTTTTTATAATTTTAAATTGTTTCCGATTCACCAATTCTTATCTCTTTGGAAAAGAACAATAAACAATAATAATTAAAAAAATATAAAAATATAAATAACATAAAATAATATATATATTATTTTATGTTAAATGTTAAATATTGTTAAATATTTAAAGTAAAAAAAAAAAAAAAAACTATTATTCACAGAATAAAGTATAGATAATGATTAAAAAAAAAAAAACAAACGATCTATTCCGAACAATACATGTCTTTCACATACAACGATAAATAAAAAAAAGTAACCCTTTTTGAATGGCAGTTCCAAAAAAATGTATTTCTATGTCAAAAAAACATATTCGTAGGAATATTTGGAAGAAAAAAGGATATTTAACTGCAGTAAAAGCTTTTTCTTTAGCGAAATCGATTTCTACCGGACATTCAAAAAGTTTTTTTGTGCGACAAACAAATAATAAAGTCTTGGGATAATCGGAGTTGACATAGCCCGGAGAACTGAAAATTTTTTAAGATGAACAATTCACATTAATTAATGTATTGAACTACTCAATATTAGTTATAACTAGTTGCTGTGGTATGTAGAATAAGAGTTTTCTGTATATTGGGTTCTTATTAAGAATAGTATTTTTCCCTATCCATTAACTTTTCACAATAGAAAAATAGGATTAAGATTTTCTATTGTGAATAGTACAATTGACATAGAAATTTAAACTCTTTTGTTTTGTTATATGCCTAGCATAAAACTTAATTGGTTTGTTAAATGTTACCCTATTTATATTATATAAATATACACAATGAAGAGTATTAATACTTAATGATACTAAAGTATCGGAATCGTTAGAAAAATTCCAAATGGATTTAGTGATGAAATTGTAATACATATGAGATCTTAGTTATTTAATTTTTTATTGAAAAAAAAAAAATAGAAGGAAAAAGGACAATTCTTAATTCTATACCTCGACTGAGAGCAAAACTATCGAAATTTCAACTCTATCGGGGGAACTTAGTTTATAGTACGTCAAAGTTGATTGTTAAAACTGAACCTAGGACGATACTAACTAAAGATTTTTTTATTGAATGAAGATTCAAATATGAATTTAAACGAGTCTTTTTTCATCCATTCTAATTTTTCCTAAACTATATTGAATTCTTGATTCTTGACGATTCAACATGACTTGAATATTATTATTTCAAGTAAGCCGCCATGGTGAAATCGGTAGACACGCTGCTCTTAGGAAGCAGTGCTAGAGCATCTCGGTTCGAGTCCGAGTGGCGGCATCCTCTAAAAGAGACACAATGTATCTTATAATGTATTTAATTTCCGATTTTAATTCTGTAATGGGACACTTTTTTTATGATATTTGTGACTTTAGAACATATATTAACTCATATCTCTTTTTCGATCATTTCAATTGTGATTACGATCCATTTCATGAACTTATTAGTCTACGAAATCGTAGTATTACGTGATTCATCGGAAAAAGGGATGATAGCCACCTTTTTCTCTATAACAGGATTATTAATTTCTCGTTGGATTTTTTCGGGACATTTTCCGTTAAGTAATTTATACGAGTCATTAATCTTCCTTTCATGTAGTTTATTTATTATTCATATAATTTCCAAGAAATTGAACCATAAAAATGATTTAAGCATAATAACTACCCCAAGTACTATTTTTACTCAAGGCTTCGCTACGTCGGGTCTTTCAACGGAAATGCATCAATCCGCAATATTAGTACCTGCTCTACAATCTCAGTGGTTAATGATGCACGTAAGTATGATGTTATTGAGCTATGCAGCTCTTTTATGCGGATCGTTATTATCAATCGCTCTTCTAGTCATTACATTTCGAAACAACATCCATTTTTTTTGTAAAAGCAATAATTTCTTAATTAGATCATTTTTCTTTGGTGAGATTAAATACTTGAATGAAAAAAGAAGAAGTGTTTTTAAAAACACTTCTTTTCTTTCATTTCGAAATTATTACAAATATCAATTGACTCAGCGTTTGGATTATTGGAGTTATCGTATGATTAGTTTAGGGTTTACCCTTTTAACCATAGGCATTCTTTGTGGAGCAGTATGGGCCAATGAAGCATGGGGATCTTATTGGAGTTGGGACCCCAAGGAAACTTGGGCATTTATTACTTGGACCATATTCGCGATTTATTCACATACTAGAACAAATCAAAGTTTACAAGGTACGAATTCGGCACTTATAGCTTCTATAGGATTTTTTATAATTTGGATATGCTATTTTGGGGTCAATCTATTAGGAATAGGTTTACATAGTTATGGTTCATTCACACTAACATCTAATTAAATAAGCTACATGAAAAATACATAAGAATATCGTCCCATATATAACGAAAGTTTGCTTGTTCGAGTTTTTGTTTTGACAGGTTGTCAAAACAAAAACTCGAAATGCATCTCATTACAATTCTAATTCACTTTATTTTTTTGCATTGTACAGCGAACGATTTTTTTTATCTTAAAATTAAAGAATTATAAGACTTTTTGTATCGTTAATGAAACACTATCTATAAAAGTAATTAGATAGAATAGCTTGTACCCTGTCAACTGATAACGAGAGAACGAAATCAGGATAAATACCAATCCCTATTATGGGTAGAAAGATACAAATTGAAACAAATAGTTCTCGTGGTCCAGAATCCAAAAAATTAGAGTGTGGAACATTGAATAGCTTGTATCCATAGAACATCTGACGTGACATAGATAATAAATAAATAGGAGTTAATATCACTCCAATTGCCATTACAAAAGTAATTAGTATTTTTGGCATTAAAAGATATTTTGTACTAGTAATTATTCCCAAAAATACTACTGATTCCGCAACAAAACCACTCATTCCTGGCAATGCAAGAGAAGCCATCGAGAAACTACTGAACATAGTAAATATTTTTGGCATTGGGATGGATATCCCTCCCATTTCGTCGAGATAAACAAGACGTATTCTATCACAACTCGTTCCCGCCAAGAAAAAAAGTGCAGCACCAATAAACCCATGAGAGATTATTTGTAAAATGGCTCCATTGAGTCCCATGTCGGTTATAGAACCAATTCCTATAATTGTAAAACCCATGTGAGATACAGAGGAATAGGCTATTCTCTTTTTAAAATTGCGTTGACCGATAGAAATTAAAGCCGCATAGATTATTTGTATCGTTCCAACTATTACCAACCAGGGAGAAAATATAGAATGAGCATGGGGTAATAATTCCATATTGATCCGAATCAATCCATATGCTCCCATTTTTAATAAGATTCCAGCTAGAAGCATACATGTACTGTAATGTGCTTCTCCATGGGTATTTGGTAACCATGTATGCAGGGGTATAATCGGCGATTTGACAGCATAAGCAATAAAGAAACCAAAATATAATATTATTTCCAATGCCACAGGATATGATTGATTAGCTAATCTTTCAAAATCTAATGTTGGTTCATTGGAATCATATAAACCCATACCTAGAACTCCTATTAAGAGAAAAATAGAACCCCCTGCTGTGTACAAAATAAACTTTGTAGCTGAGTATAGACGTTTTTTTCCTCCCCACATGGATAAAAGTAAGTAAACAGGAATTAATTCCAACTCCCACATGATGAAAAAAAGTAAAAGGTCTCGAGAAGAAAATGATCCTATTTGACCGCTGTACATTGCTAACATCAGGAAATAGAACAATCGCGAATTTCTCGTAACTGGCCAAGCTGCTAAAGTAGCTAAAGTAGTGATAAATCCTGTCAGTAAAATGGGTCCTATGGAAAGTCCATCGATTCCCAGTCTCCAGTGAAAATCAAAAATATCTATCCATTTATAATCTTCTTCCAATTGGATTAATGGATCGTCCAACTGGAAATGATAACAGAATGCATAGGTTGTTAGAAGAAGTTCTAATAAACATATACAAATAGTATACCATCTAAACATCTTATTTCCTCTATGAGGAAAAAAGAAAATTGAGGAACCCGCGAATATCGGCAAAACTACAAGTATTGTTAACCAAGGAAAATAACTCGTGATAAAGACAAGATATGTTTTGACCAGAAAAGCCCGTGCTCGAAATAATAAATTTTATCGAGCACGGGCTTTTGTCGGTAAAGAGGAATCAAATGATTCAAGTGGAGTTTTTTGTAACGTATCAATAAGATAGACCCATGCTGCGAGTTGTTTCATGCCATAAATAAACACGTACACTCAAAAAATCTGTTGGGCAGGCAGATTCACATCTCTTACAACCTACACAGTCCTCGGTTCTTGGTGCGGAAGCAATTTGCTTAGCTTTACATCCGTCCCAAGGTATCATTTCCAATACATCTGTGGGGCAGGCTCGTACACATTGAGTACACCCTATACATGTATCATAAATTTTTACTGAATGTGACATTGGATCTATAAATTCCAGTTTTGAACATAAAAAATTTTCGATCTGGTAAAATAAAATTAATAGTAAATGAATCATACATTTATATTGTAGACACCAGACGAAGCAGTGGTTTATCAAAATTTTAAGAATCAATATATTTCTAAATCTGTTCATGAGAAAAGTCCAAGAGACTTTGATTTCTCTTTCAACAACCATGATCATGCGAGTTGCACATGTGAATTCAAATTGACCAACAAATTGGTCAATATTTCAATATTAATTCAAAGTATTTATTCAATATGAATTAATTTATTATTCAATAGTAAATTAATTCAATACTATTATATATATATATATATAATAGTATATATTTTATATTTATTTATATATTTATAATATATTTATAATAATAAATAATAATACAATAATTATAATAAATAACAATAATTATAAAAAATAATTATAATAAAAATAAATAAGTTAAAATAATAAAATTATAATAAAATTATAATAAAAAATAATAAATAAGTATATAATATATTATATAATATATTATATAATAATATGATAATTATAATATAATAAAATAATTAATAATAACATATTAATTCTAATAAAATTAAAATTAGATTAGAATAAATTTAATATTTTTTTAATATTTAATATAATATTTATTATAATTTTAATATTATATAATATCTAATAGATTAATATTCTATGTGATATTATTTATCTTATGATCATAACTAATTATTCAACAAATTCGATTGATTGATACGAGTTGATTTTCTGTTACGATGGATTGATGAAACAATAGCTAGCCCAATAGCTGCTTCAGCAGCCGCAACAGCTATAACAAAGATTGAGAAAATGTCGCCTTTTAATTGGCGACTATCAAATATATCAGAAAATGTTACGAGATTGATATTAACCGAATTGAGTATAAGCTCAAGACACATAAGTGCTCTAACCATCTTTCGACTTGTGATCAATCCATAGATACCGATAGAGAATAAATAGACACTCAAAAAAAGTACATGCTCGAACATCATTGACTAACTCCTTATCAATCTCGATTCATTTCAATATGAACAACAATTCAACCGATTCGATTGATTAGAATAGAACGATTACAGAATAAAAGAAGGTATTGGCAATAGATAGGTTTAATTAAAAACCTTATAAAAACCTTAAACCTTTCCATTTATTTTATTTATTTAGAATTTATAAATCTTAGAATGAAATTCTAAGTATTTATTATTGACGGGCCATAGTAATTGCACCTATCAAGGAAACTAAAAGAATTATGGAAATGAGTTCAAACGGAAGATAAAAATCTGTTGATAAATGAATACCAATTTGTTGAATGTTACTTATTAAGTCCTGTTCTATAATATGGTTTGATCTTGTAGTCCAAAAAATTCCGTACCATGACGTATCTGGGATAATAGTAATTAGTGAAAAAAGAATACTTGTACAAACCAGTGAAGTGACCCCATCTCCAATGGTCCAAAAATAAGAATCATTGGAATATTCTGAACCATTCATGAACATTACAGCAAATATTATTAAGACATTTATAGCTCCAACATAAATAAGTAGCTGTGCAGCAGCTACAAAATAGGAATTCGATAGAATATAGAATAAGGATATACAAACAAGAACCAATCCCAACGAAAAGGCGGAAAAAATGGGATTGGTAAGTAATACTACTCCCAGACCTCCTAATACAAGAACTGATCCCAAAAATACTACAAGAATATCATGTATTGGTCCAGGTAAATCCATTATTAAAATAATAAATTAATAAATAAGTCGAAATATTTCATGACCTTACTGAATGGTCCAGGAAAGGAAAAGGGGTTGCCCCATTTTTTTTCTTGTATATGATGCTTGAATTAAAACTTTTTTTTTTTTTATGGATTAATGTAGATATAGATAAAATTCTCGATAAAAGAGTAATGGGGATTGTATATTTCGAAATCATCACGAAAAATATATTCTCAGTTTAAATCAAAGAATAATTCTCAACAATCAAAAATTATTAGTTATTATTTGTAGTTACCGACCAAACAAAATAAAAAAGCTTGGGTCTTTTATATCAAAACTAAATCTTAGTAATCGGTAATCGTTCTTGAATCAAAGAGTTTATCTTTGTCTATTTTGATTTGAGTCGAATTCATAACTGTTTGAATTGTGTAATCTCCAATTATTGACATTGGTAACCGACCCAAAGCAATTTGATTATAATTCAATTCGTGACGATCAGAAGTAGAAAGTTCATATTCTTCAGTCATTGATAAACAGTTTGTTGGACAATACTCGACACAATTACCACAAAATATACAGACCCCAAAATCAATACTATAATTAAACAATTGTTTTTTTTTAATATCTCTTTCAAATCTCCAATCAACAACGGGTAGATCTATTGGGCATACACGAACACATACTTCACAAGCAATACATTTATCAAATTCAAAGTGGATTCGACCACGGAAACGCTCTGATGGGATCGATTTTTCATAAGGATATTGAATAGTTATAGGTAAACGATTTGTGTGGGATAAGGTAATTACGAAACTTTGACCAATATACCTTGCAGCTCGTATTGTTTGTTGACTATAATTCATGAACCCAGTCACCATAGAGAACATATTGTAAATATCCAAGAATAAATTGATGTTTCTTTCTCTTGTTTGAAAGAGGTTATGAATCTGGAATATCGTTATCGTATTTTCTTATTTATAGTGAAACAAGTTGGGAAGAAGTTGTCAATAATAGATTACCTAAAGAAATAGGTAAAAGAAATTTCCATCCAAGATTTAATAGCTGGTCCATTCTTATCCTAGGCAAAGTCCATCTTGTTGTGATAGGAATGAACAGAAACAAATAAGCTTTAGCTAATGTAATAAAGATACCAATTGTAATTCCAAAAACTCCGGTCATTTTATTTATTCCGAAAAGTTCAGGAATAGATATGTACGGAATAGAAAAATTCCACCCACCTAAGTAAAGAACTGTTACAAATAATGAAGAAAGTAATAGATTTAGGTAAGAAGCAATATAAAATAAACCGAATTTGATACCTGAATATTCGGTTTGATAACCTGCTACTAATTCCTCCTCTGCTTCCGGTAAATCAAATGGCAATCTCTCACATTCGGCTAGAGAAGAAATTAGAAAAACAATAAACCCTATAGGTTGACGCCACAGATTCCACCCCCAAAAACCATATTTTGACTGTGCTTCAACTATATCAACTGTACTTGAACTATTAGATAATCATAGTCGATAATAACATCACTGTTCCCATCGCTATTACAAAACCGTACATGAAACTTCAGCTTCATACGGCTCCTCTATGGCCACAAATAAATGTAAGGACTGGTTCGGTATTTTCACTCTCTTTTGAGAATAGATCGAATAAAGATACATCGGAGAGTCCAAAATTAGACCAATGGAATTCTGTCCGCTAGAATAAGAAAAAAAAGTGCTTCCGAATTGATCTCATCCTTATAATGATAATTTTTCTTTGTTCGGTAATAACTTAATCTTTCAATAAAATATTCGTTATCAATATATATATATTGATATAGGCATTAGTTCATAAATAATGATAAGAATTCCGTATGTATGAATACGGATATAGGAAAGAAAGAATGAATAAAAATTTTTATTCATTCATTCGATTATTGCATTCCATTTCTTTTGTTCCTGTTCTTCTGTCTCAGAATAAGGTATTTAGAAAAAAAAAATCAAAGGATTAATTCGTTCTTGATAGTCATTTATTTAATCAGTGAATAGGAGCATACTCGAGATCGGAATCGAAGGGAGATACTTCTTGATCATTTCTACCAACTTTAAGCCCTTATTATGATTCGTTTTATGTGGAAATATCTCTTTTTTTGATACCTTACATTATCCCCATTACTAATCCTTTGTGTACCTTGGTGTTCCTAACTGTCCACCGATTTTTGATTGATCCCCGGTATGTTAATACATACAAGGCAGTAGTGGAAACTCCATACAGTTGATCTTTTGCACCCGCTTCAAGATATCATGACTAATCAAAGAATCTCCATCTTGGGGTAAACAGTTTACGCTGTTTATGTTTACTTTAATTTCATTCTTGTACATAGGGAATGAGATTTTCTCTTCTTACTGCAAATTTACAAGCCGTTTTGTTTCACTCATATAACTATTTGGTTTAATTCATCGATGAATAAAAAAAAAATATCTATTCAATACATTCAACCTCTTTTCTTTATTTATTTCTAGGAAAGAGGTAAAAGTTCATGTTCCAACGAATCACACGTAGAGATATGGATAACACACATAGAGTTAATGGTATTTCATAACTAATAGATTGAGCAGCAGCTCGTAGACCACCTGAAAAAGAATATTTATTATTCGATCCATATCCTGACATAAGAAGCCCAATAGGGGCAATACTTGAAACGGTGATCCATAAAAAAACACCTATACTGAGATCACCTAAAACAAGGCGGTATCCAAAAGGAATTACTAAATAACTTAGTAGAATTGATATGACCGTTATAGACGGTCCGACACTAAACAAACGAATATCTCCTCTAGATGGGAGTAGGTCCTCCTTAAAAAGTAATTTAGTCCCATCTGCTAGAGCTTGAAGAATTCCCAACGGACCAGCATATTCAGGCCCAATACGTTGTTGTATCGTTGCAGATATTTCTCTTTCTAACCACACAATTACTAGTACCCCTATTATGATTCCAAATATAAGGATAAAAATGGATACAAACATCCATATGAGTCCATAGATTTCTTTTATGGATTCCGATGTAGAAAAAGAATTGATAGCTTGTACTTCTGTCGTATCAATTATCATTTCAACGATCAACTTCTCCCATAATGATATCTATACTACCTAGTATCGTCATGATATCAGCCAATTTCATTCTTTTAACTAGCTGAGGAAGAATTTGCAAATTGATAAAACCGGGTGGACGAATTTTCCATCTCCAGGGGAAAATGCTATTATCCCCTATCAAATAAATTCCTAATTCTCCTTTTGGGGCTTCTACTCTGACATAAAGTTCTTGTTTCGACAATTCAAAATTGGGTGAAGGTTTTTTACTAATAAATCTATATTCAAAATCATTCCATTCGGAATTTTTTGCTCTATCAAAGCGTCGAACTTCTAAATTCTCATAGGGACCTCCAGGAATTCCTTCTAGAGCCTGTTGAATAATTTTTATAGATTCCCCCATTTCACCTATTCGTACTAAATAACGAGCTAATGAATCTCCTTCTTTTTGCCATTGGACTTCCCAATCGAATTCATTGTAACACTCATAATGATCAACCTTACGAAGATCCCATTGGATTCCAGAAGCTCGTAACATTGGCCCTGATAAACCCCAATTTATTGCTTCCTCTCCACCAATAATGCCCACTCTTTCAACTCGTTCCAAAAAAATGGGATTCCGTGTAATAAGTTTTTGATATTCAAAAACTCCTGTTAAAGAATAATCGCAGAAATCCAAACATTTATCTATCCAGCCATGAGGTAGATCAGCAGCTACTCCTCCGATTCGGAAATAATTATGCATCATTCGCATACCTGTGGCGGCTTCGAATAAGTCATATAACAATTCTCTCTCTCTGAAAATATAGAAAAAGGGAGTCTGTGCACCGATATCTGCCATAAAAGGTCCAAGCCATAACAAATGAGAAGCTATACGGCTCAGCTCCAGCATAATTACTCTGATATAACTGGCTCTCTGAGGTACTTGAACATTTTCCAATTGTTCTGGTGCATTTACCGTTATTGCCTCTGTGAACATAGTAGCTAAATAATCCCAACGTGTTACATAAGGAAGATATTGTATAATTGTTCGGTTTTCTGCTATTTTTTCCATTCCTCTGTGTAAATATCCCAATATGGGTTCGCAATCAATAACATCTTCACCATCGAGAGTAACGATCAGTCGAAGAACACCATGCATTGATGGGTGGTGAGGGCCCATATTGACTATCATGAGATCTTTTCTTGTAGCCGGTATAGTCATATTTTTTCTTCCTTAATTCATTATTCCACGAATTCCTCAAAACGAGGTTCATCAAAATGAAAAATCTAATAAAATAACTAAAAAAAAAAAAATTCAAACGATTAAATTAACGAGTTTTTGGTTCCCGAATATCCAACCGATCCATTAATTTCTTATAACGGACTCCATTTTTCTTTGACAAATAAGCCAGGAGCCGTTGACGTTTTCCCAGAATTATTCGTAGACCTCTTTGGGCTAAAAAATCTCTTTTGTGCAATTCCAAATGTGAAGTAAGTCTACGTATCTTACTGGTGAAACTTAATACTTGAAATTCAACAGAACCCTTGTTTTCTTCTTTTTCTTCTTGTGAAATAACTGAAATGAATGAATTTTTGATCATAAAAAAATTTTTCTATCTTTTTTTCTTTCCCATGGATTTATTTTACTTTACCGAATCGATCAGGAAAAATCAAAATAATAATCTTTATGCCAGTTATTTTAATCTAGTACACACAAAAATTTTGATTTTTTCCTTTTTTTTCTTTTCTATCCAAATCAAATTTAAAATTTGATTTGGATAGAAAAGAAAGAGAAAATACATTTCTATATTCATGGAAGAGAATGATTTCTTTGTACCTAAAAGGATTCTGCCGATTTCGTCCTAGATCCAATTGAGTTAATACGCCATTAAATTCGTGTCATGTACCAGAATGTAATACAGCGTATATGTATATCTTTCGGCTTTCATCTACCGAAAAATATCACAGATATATAGGAAATATACTATTAACAAATTCTGAATCGTGGATACATATATATCCTTGACATACTAAAACGACTGCCATTATTGGTATTAAACCAATAGCGATTCATACAAGCTAAATCTTCTAATCGGTAATCGGGCCAAAGAAACAATTTGCATTTAATGAATTTATTTGTATCTGTATTAGTATTAAAATGTTTGTCCTCATTCAAAAATTTTCCAGAGTTTCTTATGTTGCTTTCATTGCAAAATACTAAATTTCTATCCACAAAATTCCAATTACGAGAATTAAAACAAATTAGAATTCTCAATTCTCTACGACGTCTAGGAGATAGAATATTTTCAGGAACAAAGAAATCATAATTACTTTTGTCTCCATTCACAAGTATATTGCCGTGTCTTGAAACGGATTTATCAAAATTCTTCTTATCAACATATCTTTTTTTTATACATTTTCTGTTAGTTTGGTGCTTAATTTTATCGATCAATGAAATACCTAAGGTTTGATATATAATAAATTTTCCATCCCTTTTTATAGATAAACGAATCGGTTCGACAATCAATATTCCTTTTTTTATCGATTCTGTAAGATCTAGATTTTTATGAATTAGTATTCTATCCAGACAGATCTCTCCTCTTTGAATCGAGGATATAGCAATTTTGCTTGGATTTATCAGTCTAAGTAGGAGACAATATACCTTGATATTACTGATAATTTTTTGATTCGAGGAGTTATCCCATCTTAATTGAAAAAGGAAACATTTTTTCAGAAAGAAATATAGTTCTGCTTCTGCTTCCTTCTTTTTCTTGGATTGTTTTTTCATTTTACCATTTTTAATGTCTGATCTCGCGTAATTGTCTTCAACATTTTTATTTTTACTAATATTTTCATCAAAATTAAAAAGAAGAAATTTGATTGGTATGATCCATGGTTTAATCCTATATGCATCAAAGAGTGGCACAAATTCTGGGAAGAACCGGGGTTCTAGATTTGATATGGTACGATAAAGCTTTTCTTGATTCATTCCCATCCAATCAAAAAAAAAACTTTTTTGATTGGATGGTTTAATTCCTTGATGAATTGTCTTAGAAAAAATATATTTTTTTTTCAATTTTTTGATAATTTTGTTTTCAGTCTTAGTATTTTTCTTAATTTTGGTGCTGATATGCGTATTGGTCCAGGTCTCAATGTCGATATTTTTTCTAAGACAAATATGGGGAATTCTACAATCAAAATATTTTCTATCCAGATTTTTATGTGTAGCAATAATATATTCCCTTTCGAGATAATTACTAATAGGTATACTTACCAATACATAAAATGATTCGGGTTTCAGTGTATTGAAATTGTATGGAATTTCTTGGTCTCCTTTTACTTGCAATGTTGATTCATAAACCTTCCTATTCCCATAATTCATATATTTATGTGATAAAAGATAATATCTGTAGTGTTTTTTAAATTTTTCTTTTTGACTCGTCAATGAATCCACTGCCATCACATAATAATTTTGTTTCATGTAATGAATTAATTGGTCTTTTTCTTTTTTATGTGAATCAAATTTAATTGAGTTTTTATTTTGAATCGTAGAACGTTGGTTGGTTCTATTTCGCCATTTTTGAGGTACTAATCGAGACCATTTTGTCTGAGATAAATTGTATTGATAATGGCCCTTTAACCAGTTTTTCCATTCATTTTTTTCAGACTTATAAATTTTATTTTGCTTTGATTTGGAATCAAATATTCCTCGTGTCATACAATAATCTTTGATTTTATCCTTAATAAAAGAATGGGTCCTGGTATATTGAAGTACAGATCTCAAGTGATATTTGTTAAGTAATTGGGTTTGTGATAATTTGTAAAATACATATGCTTGGGACAAGGAGGATAAATCATGATTATAATAATTATAAATATTTGAATTATTATTACTGATATTAGTATTAGAAAACGATTTTTTTATAGTCGAAATAAAGTTCATTGTATTTTGATCTGTTTCATCAATTCCTTCTCGATTTGTTTCATCGTTGTAAATCGATTTTGTGATAATTTTTTTTGTTGATTCAAGGAAAAGTTGTGCATTGATCCTAAAAATGGTAATTATACGTAGAAAGATATCTATGTATATTTTTTCAATGAATGATTTCATAAAAAAATTTAATTTACGTAAAAATCGGATCTTTTTTCTTTTAAATATCTGCAAAATATGTTTCTGTGATTCCGATTTTTTATCATCACAAGTTAGAACTATTTTTTTCTTGTCTTTTGTGATTCGTTCTAATTCTATTTTATTCCTGATTGTGACTATCCTATTAGCAGGATCCTTTATTTTTTTTTCTATGAGTGAGTAATTTGCCGAATTCATGGATCGAATTCGAATGGTTGATTTGTGAATAATCTTATTATTTATTTTAGAATCTCTTACATTTTCATTCGGTTTATATACTTTTACCTTCCTCGATTCAAATAAGAAAATGGGGTTTACTTTTTCCTTTATTTTTTGTTTTATAACGAAAACTATTTTGATAACCCATCTTTTTTTTTCGTTATAAAAGTTTTTAAAGTTTTTTACTTTTCTAATTTTTTTTATAATTTTTTTTTTGAGTTCTTTATAAATGGGTTCAAAAAAAGAAGGTCGTTTTCGGGGATAACCAAAAGGAACTTCTGATTCCATTCCCCAAATTGTTAAAAAACTTAAATTTTCTTTTTTTCCTTTTTTTTTCATTGGATCTCTATGATGAGATCGTTTTTTAGATCTTAGCCAAGGTTTAATAAAGAAAGGAAATAGAATCTTTATCTGAATACCGTCTGTTAACCAATCTTTTGGAAATTCTGTTTCCGATAATTGAACACCATTATAGGTGCATTTAACATGTATTTCTCTATTCCATTCCTTCAAATCCTCATACCACTCAGGTAATTGGAATAATAACATACGACCAATGTTTTTAGCTATTATCGATAAAGGTAATACAATGTATTTTCTAAGAAAAGATTGGATTACTAACATTGAACTTCTTATTGCTTGAGCAAATATAATGTTATCCCAAGTTTCTGATATTGCTATCCGTTCATTTTCCGCTTTTTTCTCCTCGTTTTTTTTTTTATTTTCTTTTGTCTCTTCCTCCTCAAAATTGGAAATTTTCAATTCTGGTTCTCTCCCGACCGAATTCCTAAAAATGAGATTCATCATTTCAGAGATATCAAAAAAATAAAAAAAAAATGTTTTGTATATTCGATCCAAAAAAAGCGGGGAATGCGCATTTGCTTGAAACATTTCCCAAATAACTGTTTTACGTCTTTGAGTACGCATGGATCCTTTTATTATATCCCTACGAAAATCCGATTGTTTCAAGTAGTGTATCACAGTCACCTCTTCTAATGAATCACTATCAATAGTATTATCCGTATTAGTATTGGTATTATTCTCATTATTATTATAAATTACCACATGTTTGGCTTTTCTTGAACGGATTTCATTATATTCCTCCTCTTCTTCCAGAGCATTGGTAAATTTATATGACCATCTAGAAACCTTTTTACTGATTTTTTCTATTCCAATAGATTCATTTCTAGTTGTTTGATAATTTGGATCAATTGTAATTATATCGAATACAAATTTAAAAGATTTTGCTTGACTTTCT